GGGTCGGGGGAAAGAATAGGAAAGGTGATTTCACTATATTTCTGGCCGGGAACAGGCCCTATTACAAGAATATTTTTTTTATTAGGGCGGTAGCTCAGAAAAGACAAATTTCCTATCTTTTCTTTCATCTCGGGAGAAATACGATCGGAAGGAGCTAATTCAAACCCCTCCGGTAAAATAAGAACAGCCCCCACATTCAAACCCCCTTTCTTACCATTAGCAAGGACTTGTTTCACTTGCTTATCATAAGGAATTCGAACAACTGCTTCAAATATAGTATCGGGAAGTACTGCTTGTGGAACCTCAATATCCACGGGCTTATTAGCTAAATGACAATTGGCACATACAATACGCCCGGTCGCTTCTCGTGGATTTTCATAACCCTGCTGCGCAAAAATGGGATATGCACTTGAAACGGATGTCTGAGTTATGATATATATGATGAGCGATACGGAAATAGATCGAGTAATATGTTCCTTTATCCAAGAAAAAGTATTTCTAGTTTGCATAGTCTAATCATTGGTCTGAAAATTTCTACAATAAATTGGGTAGGTCGCTAGTATAGTTTCCTATCCACGATTCTGCTATTTATTGGAATCATTTTACTGGAATACTATACTATAAAAATAGTATGAAAACCCCCCGGATAGAATGTTTTTAATACTTATGTAGAACTACAAAGTAAGAAACGTTCTAATTGGATTAATATTGGTGGATCATTTATCAATCATTCATTGAATGATAAATAACTACAAGTGACGGAGATACACGATTTAAATAACGAAAAATCCAATATTTAAAAATAGTATCGAGAATAACCGGAAAAGTGGAAACAAGACTAGATATAATTTGATCATTATGACCAAATCCAAAATCTTTGTATACAGAACCAATCATTAGTTCCCAGCCGTGGGGTGAATGAAATCCGATACATAAATCGGTTAATAAAAGAATTGAAAAAGCTTTTACTGTATCACTTAAGTTATATAGGAATTCCTGAGTCCAAGAATTAAGAATAACAAGTTCTTCATTACCTAAAATAGAAAAACCACTTAAAATAACAAAACAGATTATATTTGTCGAGAAGTGTAAAATTGTATGGATACGATCCTCGTTGTGTATCTTGATTAATTGGATCGTTTCTTTGTGGATTCCTATAAGAAGCTTTTGTAGATATGTCTCCGAGTATTCCTTGATCATTTCTTCCAAGAAGAGGATTTCTTCTAATTCTATGAACTTTTCTAGAATACTTTTTTCTTGAATATCATTCAAAAAAATTTCGGATTGGCCGATATTCGCCCAATTAATAACCCAAGATTCCATATTTTTAGTAAATGAGAGAGAAATCCACCAGGGCAAAAATACTATAGATGCAAGATACAAAAGAGGAGTGAATGCTTTCTTTTTTGCCATTTTTCGCCTGTTAATTTTTAATTAACCCACTCCATTTGTCGGACTTTATGTAATCGAATATTTCTTTCAAACATGAGTTCTAGACAGGGCATCAAACCTATGAATCTATTTTATTTGTGATTTTGTTTTGAATCTAGAAAGAATACAGAAATAGACTAAGACTCCACTTCAAGTTCGACTGAAGAAATAATACAAAATAGTGTTGCTAGATACCTCAATTCATCAAATTCCAAACAAATGTCTCCTTTCGATGAATGGCCGAAAGAAGTACTTTGAAGAAATGAATATTATTGAGATTTTGAGACGAAAGAACCCCTTATTCTATCAAAATATCCAGTATTTCGAAAAAAAAAATTCCAACGATTCCCCATAGTCAAGAATAGAATAATTGAGAAAAAGATATTGTGATGGTCAAAAAAAGAAGCGGCAAAACAAGTAAAAAGGTCGATTGACAAAGAAAATAATTTACAAGATATGGTTTATCTGCATCTAAAGTATCATTTAGTTATAGAAAAACTAAAAGGATTCTTGCGTTTTTTCCCTCCTGCCGAGAAAGCATTCGTTCTTCCGCCCAGTTCCTTTTCTCAAAATCAAAATACTTCAATTGGTACGCGCAAGAAATAGGCCAATTCCGCGGCTTTTTGTTCAATTTCTCGTGGAGTTAAATTCTCATCAGTACGGGTCAACGGAATAGCCCCCCGGCCTCTGATATCCATATAAAGGACACGACGGGCATAAATACCCTCTTTAACTTCTATTCGAACGGATTGAATATCTTTTATAAGGAATCGGAGGAATATGCGACGATTTTTTCCAGGAAATCCCCAACGAAAAATACACACTATTCCTTCCTTTCTATCGAATCGATCATAACCACTACCTACATTCCAGGAAATTGTGCACCACAAATAGGAACTAATAAAGAGACCCGCGATTCCGTAGAAAGACATCACGATTCCCTGTGGAAAAAAAAGGATTTGCTGAGACGGAACAAAAGATATCAAATTTCTACCAAGAAAACTGGAAGTTCCAACCAACAAGAATCCTAATGAACCTAAAAAAACGATAAGGGCCCAACAAAAATTACTTAGTTTTCGAGACCCCGTTATAAGTTCTATCCATGTATCTTCTGATCGCCAACTCATACTTGATCCGATTGCATTTTATTGAAATTGAGAGAATACCCCAAATGATTTTGACTTTACTTTTTTTGTTTCCGAATGAACTTTCATCAACTAGCACTAGTTTGATGTGAACTAGCACTAGTTTAATGGGAACTTTTAGGAGTAATTCATCAAATTGTTTAGATCTAAAATAATAACATACCCCTCATATGATCCCAATATACATATTGATATATATATAGATCCACCAACTTTACATTTTAGGCATCCAGCGATCCTGATCTATTTGAAACTGGCTAGAATTCAGTTATCTATAGATCATTTTCTGCAGACATAAGAGCTTTTTCCTTTATGTTCGGCGGAAATCACATGTTCTACTATATTTTCTTTTCCGAAATCAATATCTGTGTTATGCTACAAGTCTAAGTTCAAAAAAAAAAAAGAATGAGACTGGGTCCCCTCGGATCTAAACAATCTTGTTTTTTTGAACATAAAGAAATAAAGAACCCATTGCAATTGCCGGAAATACTAGGCCTACTAAAGGCACAAAAATAGAGGGAAAATTGAAAGTTGTCATAAAATGGGGTACCTCGATTTATTATTTGTACCTGTTCTTATTTTTTTTTAATATCATATTTTATATTTATACTAATTATAATTAATAATTGTAATTATTATGAATTCGTAGATTAGAGATATTAAGTATCTAAGTGAGTATATAGAATAAGTCCAAGGAATGTAGAACTAAATAAATGGACTTATTCATCTATCTATATGAAAGATACATATGATAATCCATTTTATTTTTCTTCGTTTCTTTGTGTTTTGTTCTTGTCTTTGAATTTCATTTTAATATTTAATAAAGAGTTTCTTACAAATTATTGAAAGATTCATTAGAATGCGACACAACCGGGATTTTTAGTGAAAACGGGATTTTCGGGAGATGGAGAAAGATATAAAACTATATATCTATTTTTTCTATAATTTGAATTTGATTATATACGTAAGATGAAATTCGTTTTATTTTCCTAATTTCACGAAAGGAAGAACTCACGTTTTTATCTTGTTGATAGAGACTTCTTAATTAGTAATCGGGAATCTAGGTAAAAAAAAAAGAGTTATACGCAACTTTTGATTTTGATTCTTTCTACAATTAGATCTTAGGTCGCCAAAGAAAACTCCCTTTTTAGTTACTTTGATTCCGATAAGCTAAGATTCGGATAAGCTAACTACTTTTTTTGTTTGCTACAAATAAAATAATTGAACTTAGTGCGCTCTACTTGATTGAATTGGAATTCAAAGGAAAGAAGGCGTGGAGCTTAAATAACTCACTCAGAACGCTTTTTAAAAGATTACGCGGTACGATTAGGTCGAATAAGCCCTTCTGGAATAAATATTCAGCCGCTTGTGAACCTTCGGGTACTGTTTTATTCAATGTTTGTTCAATTACTCTTTTACCCGCAAATGCAATGTAGGAATTTGGTTCGGCAATAATAATATCTCCCAACATACCAAAACTAGCTGTTACCCCACCAGTAGTAGGAGATGTAAGGATTGATACATACAATAACTTTTTATTTGATTGATAATCATATAAAGCAGACGATATTTTAGCCATTTGCATCAGGCTCAAACTCCCTTCTTGCATGCGCGCTCCCCCCGAAGCGCACACTATAATAAGAGGTAGAAATTGATTAGTAGCGTACTCAATCAAACGGGTGATTTTCTCCCCGACTACGGATCCCATACTACCCCCCATAAACTGAAAATCCATAACCCCAATTGCTACGGGAATACCATTTAGTTGACCTACGCCTGTTTGAACAGCCTCAGTTAATCCTGTCTTTCTTTGATAAGAATCAATACGATCTTTATAAGGCTCCTCCTCCGAATGAAATCCAATGGGATCCAGAGAGACCATGTCTTCATCCATAGGGTCCCAAGTACCGGGGTCGATCGAAATTTCGATTCTTTCTGAACTACCCATTTTCAAATGGTATCCACACTGTTCACAAATATTCATTTTTGATTTCAAAAATTTCTTATAATTTAATCCATAACAATTTTCGCATTGAACCCACAAATGCCTGTATTTTTGAGTTGCATCGAGATCACTAGGCCTTTCTCTTAGAGTTAAATCACTACTCTTCGCGCGGGTTCGTATACTGGACCCCCCACCTTCACTACTAGTTTTACGTTTATCAAAAACGCACCTAGAAATGTAACCGTCACTACTATCACTTACAATGGACGTATCAATACAGATTTGAGACTGAAGATAACTGTCAATGCAACTAGTAATGTGATTATTCCAACTAGATTGAGTATCGTAAATGGAACGATTGTATAAGGAATCTTCATTCGTAGATTCATTATTCATATAACTAGAATTGCGATAACTAGAAAAAGAACTTTCTAGTTCACTCAGAAAAGAATGATCGCTGTCAATCTCAAAAATTTTAT